CCAAATATGTCCGAAGAAAAAGAGTAGAGCAAACGAAGCATGTCCAAAAGTAAACCAGCCCCTTGGACTGCTACGAAAAACACCATCGGATTTCAAAGTAGCACGATCTAATTCAAAAATTTCTCCTAATTGAGCACGTCTAGCATATTTTTTCACAGTAGCAGGATCGCTATAACTGACTCCATTCAGTTCGCCGCCATAGAACTCCACAGTTACACCTACTTGTTCGACACTATACTTCGATTCTGCCCTTCTAAAAGGAACATCTGCTCTAACAATTCCGTCTCCGTCTACCAAAACAACCGGAAATGTTTCAAAAAAAGTAGGCATACGACGTACAAAAAGTTCACGACCTTCTTTATCTCTAAAGATAGGGTGTCCTAACCACCCAACAGCTATTCCATCCCCGTTGTCCATTGAGCCCGCTCTGAATAATCCCCCTTTTGCCGGATTATTGCCGATGTAATCATAAAAAGCTAATTTTTCAGGAATTTTAGACCAAGCTTCTGATAAACTTTGATTTTCGGCTAGCCCAGCGCCAACTCTTCGATATATTTCTTGTTGGAAGTATCCCTGATCCCATTGATAACGAGTGGGACCAAATAATTCAATCGGGGTAGTTGCTGAACCATACCACATAGTTCCAGCAACAACAAAAGCGGCAAAAAAAACAGCAGCGATACTACTGGAAAGGACGGTTTCAATATTTCCCATACGTAATCCTTTGTATAGACGTTGGGGCGGACGGACACTAAGATGGAATAGACCTGCTAATATGCCCAATGTACCTGCTGCAATATGATGAGAGGCTATTCCTCCCGGAACAAAAGGATCAAAACCTTCCACACCCCACGCTGGATTTACAGATTGTACCCTTCCGGTTAGTCCATAAGGATCGGACACCCATATTCCAGGACCATACAACCCCGTTACATGAAATGCGCCAAACCCAAAACAAGCCAGTCCTGAAAGAAATAAATGAATTCCAAAAATCTTAGGTAAATCTAAAGAAGGTTTTCCTGTGCGTTCATCACAAAATATTTCTAGATCCCAATACACCCAATGCCAAATAGCTGCCAAAAAGCACAAGCCAGAAAACACAATATGTGCACCGGCCACACCTTCGTAACTCCAAATACCCGGATTCGTTATAGTCCCTCCTGTGATACTCCAACCGCCCCATGAATTGGTTATTCCTAAACGAGTCATGAAGGGTATAACAAACATACCTTGTCTCCACATTGGATCAAGAACAGGATCAGAGGGATCAAAAACCGCTAATTCGTATAGAGCCATCGAACCGGCCCAACCAGCAACTAGAGCTGTATGCATTATATGGACAGAAAGCAAACGACCCGGATCATTCAATACGACGGTATGAACACGATACCAAGGCAAACCCATGGAAATACCCCTTTCTCAACGAAAAATAGACACTATGTAACTTTATTGCATTGGAAAAAACTATGCTATGTACCCCCCCCCTTTTTCAGTAGATTATCTCGAAGAAAGGATTAATATTTATTCTATTCTTATTCTTTTAGTAATAATGGAAGAGTTCTGTTTGTAGGAACAAAAAGAAGCAGATCTATTCTATATCCGATAAGTACCAATACGCAATGGTAGGGGGGAGGGATCCCACGTTCATTTTCTATGAGTGAAAGCATACATATTTGTTCATATCATTAAAAAGACCTATTCCTAAAAATTTTCTCCTTTAGTCATAGTCATTCTGTCTTCTTTTTTTATTTTATGTTATGAACTTATTCACTTTATAGATAAACTATGATAAAGGCTAATCTTATTAATATTAAGACAATAAACCCATTATATTACGCTTCCACATCAAAGTAAGATATAGTACTTAATTCTTTTTTTCTTTCATTTAATGCCTATTGGTGTTCCAAAAGTACCTTTTCGAAGCCCTGGAGAGGAAGATGCATCTTGGGTTGACGTATAGTGCGACTTGTCAGATATATTGGGTCACATGGGATTTCCCCATTCTCTCCCCCGATCGAGATATCCTCTCTTTCGCCCAAGAAAGATTGATTGACTTATCAAAAATTTGGAGCGTGAAATGCAATTATATTTATTTTGTTTTTTTGGAGGGGGAGGTATCCAGATTAATATTATCAATTAGAATAATTTATGGTTTAGAATACTTTATAGTTGTCTCGATTGGACCAATAAAATGAAGTATCCAGGCTCCGTTTACAAAAAACCCAATTGGTAATATATCTATAATTACTACCTTTATCATATTCTATTTTTAATTTATAAACAGGAGTGATCTTAAACTGTTTAATCAATCGAGTAATATAATGAATACATTGAATATTTGGCAGAAGACATGACATAAAAAAAATTGAAAAATAAAAAAGCCATATCAAAAAGACTTGGTATTGGGAACATTTGTCCTATATGTGCAAATAAAAATAGGGCCGATCTTTACTTGACTTGGAGTAGAACATAAACCTAACAAAATTGAAGAAACCCATTCCGGAACAAGAAAATTACATCGTAATTTGTATTCAATCTCGATGAAACAATACATCAATGAGAAGTTCGTTCGATAAATTTAGTCAATTACTTTTCTATTTTTTTATATTTATAGGTAAAGTAAACAGACCAAAACGAATCTTTCTTGAAAAATAAAAATGGAATCAAAAAAGTCCTTTGTTAGAAGGAATCCAAAAGAATGCGGGCTGTAATCTACACATTGATTCTTTTTTTCGCGATTTTTGATAACCTGTATGCATCAAAAGGTGCGCGTATGGTTCCTAAAGATACAATTTTATCCTAATCAACCGACTTTATCGAGAAAGATTACTTTTTTTAGGCCAAGAGGTTGATAGCGAGATCTCGAATCAACTTATTGGTCTTATGGTATATCTTAGTATAGAGGATGATACCAAAGATTTGTATTTGTTTATAAACTCTCCCGGAGGGTGGGTAATACCCGGAGTAGCTATTTATGATACTATGCAATTTGTAGGACCAGATGTACAGACAATATGCATGGGATTAGCCGCTTCAATGGGATCTTTTATTCTGGTCGGAGGAGAAATTACCAAACGTCTAGCATTTCCTCATGCTCGGCGCCAATGAGTTTTGTATTTGAGAGAAAAAAGAAGACTATGCCTTCGCCATATGAAATATGACTATTAAGTAATAATAGCATGGCATTTTGAATTCGATATGAGAAAAAAAAAACCATTCGATTATATATCGAAAGAGTAGTATGAGATAAGGGGCATTTCCAATTTTATCTGATCTATCGGAAGCCTATTGCAGCGTCACAAACTTTTTTGTTTTCACCCCAGAAGACTAATTATGTTATGAAAGAATAAAAAAAAAAGAAACTTTGGGATTGTTGAATAAAAGACTAAATAAATATCTATATAAATATAAAGCAACGGAGCCATCATAGTATTTTTTAACTACTCCAAAATAAAAGGAAGGATGATTATTGGATTATTTACCGATCTGGGTCTAGTATGATAGACCCTATATTTTCTGTTTCTTCGATGGGAGGGAAAAGTGAATTCCATTGTAGAGCCGTATGCAATGCGCAAAAGATAAAGATGCCTGTACGGTTGTTCAATTCTATCTTGTTTTTTGTAGTATTTATTATTCTTTATTTGATTTGTTCTCTTTGATTTATCTTCGAGATAGAAGAACCATTTTTTATGTTATATAATCAGGGTAATGATCCATCAACCTGCTAGTTCTTTTTATGAGGCACAAACGGGAGAATTTATCCAGGAAGCGGAAGAACTACTGAAGTTACGCGAAACCATCACAAGGGTTTATGTACAAAGAACGGGCAAACCTTTATGGGTTGTATCCGAAGACATGGAAAGAGATGTTTTTATGTCAGCAACAGAAGCCCAAGCTCATGGAATTGTTGATCTTGTAGCGGTAGAATAAAAAATAACAGGGATTTCACGAAAATAAGATACGCAATTCAAAATTTTATCTTCTTACCTACCGGGGTTTGATATAGTATTATATTAATTAATCTATTAATATAGAATTATCAATCTAGAAGTAATTCCTAATTATCCGGTTAAAATCGATCTAAACCAATTCATTATGTATACGAGTCAACATGCCAACTATTAAACAACTTATTAGAAAGACACGACAGCCAATCAGAAATGTTACAAAATCCCCCGCCCTTGGGGGATGCCCTCAGCGACGAGGAACATGTACTAGGGTGTATGTGTGACTCGTTCAGAGCATGGACTGGGACAAAAGAAAAGAACCTATTTTTCCAGTATCAATGATCAGTACCAATAAATAGGATAAAATGGAAGAAATCCATTCACTATATAAAAAGGATCTATCATATCCTTCTACTGTTTATCAAATTTTATGGTTTCTATTGGTGTAAATCGTAAATCCAAGTGTCTTAATTTTCAATTTAAGATGTTCCCATTGGTAGCAAATGGTTATCCATTAAGCAGGGAAAATATTATTTAAATTAAAAGGCAAAAAGATTATGCCCTTACTCTTGCAACAACGGACTAACAGGGTCAGCTACACAGCTAATCTTCATAATTAAATATCGTTACTGTATAGGTAGATCTCGTTGTGAAAGACTGATTACTGGATAATTCATAAGTAGAGCCAAAGAGTGTAAACTGTACAAGTTAACAATAGCATTGATTAAATGAAAGAAGGGGCTCCGGTGTATAGAGGGTACCTCGCCGTTTAAAAAGTAACCATAGAAACGATGGAACCCACGATTTTTTTATCCATTTAGATTTACTACTTTTTGTTTTTATTTAATATGCTTTTTTTAATATCTAGTATCACTATCCATACAATTTCTTATTTTTATTTCGAGGTGAAATGCCTAGAAGAAAAAAAGAGAAAATCGTGGTCAGGAAGGTTATAGTAGCAAAAGCCATTGGAGTTTTTATTTTATACATTGGACGAATCCGTTTTGTTATTCAAAAATTAGGAAAGGGAAAAGGAATAACTGAAAGAAGGAAAATCAATTAGTTATTCATCGAAGTTTCATTTATTCAATGACCAGAATTAAACGAGGATATATAGCTCGAAGACGTAGAACAAAAATTCGTTTATTTGCATCAAGTTTTCGAGGGGCTCATTCAAGGCTTACTAGAACTATTACTCAACAGAAAATAAGAGCTTTGTTTTCGGCTTATCGGGATAGAGGTAGGAAAAAGAGAGATTTTCGTCGTTTGTGGATCACTCGGATAAATGCAGTAATTCGCGGGAATAGTGTATACTATAGTTATAATAAGTTAATACACAATCTGTACAAGAAGCAGTTGCTTCTTAATCGTAAAATACTTGCGCAAATAGCTATATTAAATAGAAATTCTCTTTATATGATTTCCAATGAAATTATAAAATAAGTAGATTGGAAGGAATTCATGGGAATGTTTTAAATTTTAAATGGAGTTCGCTGGAGAATTAACTCCGGGAAGGTAGAATAGAAATTAGTATGATACAATATAATAATATGATAAGGTCGCCAAAATGAACAAACAACACGTTCAATAAAAAAATATTGATTCTTTTTTTTCTTATGATACAACAATAAAAATCTGGATTCGCGAATTTTTCGAACAAAACATCAATCCGCCTTTGAGTTCGTATTAGAATTTTGATTCAAGTGAAGAATAAACCTATTTCTTTTTGATTCTAAGACCAGTAGTTCTAGTGGTCGACTCACCTCTTTCAAATTGTTTCTCATTATTAAGAAAAGGTAACAAAGATAAAATACGAGCTTGCTTTATAGCACTAGCAATTAATCGTTGTTGTTTTAAGTTTAATCGATTCACCCGTCTAGATAAGATTTTTCCTTGTTCACTAATAAATCGACTAATTAAACTCATGTTTCTATAATCAATTCGATCCCCCGATCCAATCGGGGGCAAACGCCTACGAAAAGATCGCTTGGATTTAAAATAGAGTCGCTTGGGTTTATCCATGATTTGTTTATTTCTTATCCCGAAAATCCTATTTTTATGAGGGATTTTGGGTTGTTTATCTTTAAATATATGTTATATAGAATATATATATATTTATAGTATAAATATATATCATTTTGAATCTTCCTTGTAAGGGTGACATACAGGCGATCGGATCAGTTCGATCTTATTTCTTTATCTCCCCATGAATTGTATGTTTGTAACAAAAGGGACAGAATTTTCTCAATTCCAATCGACTAGGCGTATTATGTCGATTCTTTTGAGTAATATATCTGGAAATACCAATACTCATTGATTCCTTATTAGCAACATTTCGAGTACATTTGGCACATTCCAAAATAACTGTTACTCGAACATCTTTACCCTTGGCCATGAACCTCCTTTGGATTTTTTATTTAACCAACTATTCCATTTTCCAATCCAAAGAGAAGAAAGGAACGCAAAAAAAAAAAAATAGAAGTTGCTAACTCGAAATCAAATTCTGAAGGATTTCGTTGAAATCAAGATAGTAATATAATTAAATAAGTAATAGAAGAATTTCCAACTACATTTATAATCCCAGTAAAGTATTTCATTTTTCATTTAAGTATTTTGTATAATATTTGTTGACCTAGTGATCAATTTCCATTTCCGTTCTCATTCTCTTATCTTTTTAATTTAAATTAAATTTAGAGTCCCGGCCCGAATTCCGAGTTTTACTGAAGTTGAATCCACTTTTATTCTTTCTCTTTTCGAACTTATTATAATTTAATAAATTCGAAAATTCAAAGAAGGGAAGGGGAGGGATTAGTCACTGATATTTGATTATGTCTCTAATCTTCTTCACCCCCTCCCATGTCAATAACTAGAACGAGAATTAAAAAAAGGAGAATATCAACGCATCCGGGAATAAACGATTGATCTCTATCAATAGACCTGCTAAAGACCCAAACCATAAAGTACTTACTACCGGTGCCACGGAGAGATATGTTTTTAGATCTCGCATTTTAAATCCTCCTTATTTATTGTAATTTGTAATACATATATGATCAGACATATATGTAATTAATGATCACTTGTATTTGTACGCGGAATGCCTAATTATAATGGAAATATACAACGATTCAATAGCTATTCCTTTTCTTAGATTCAATAGCTATTCCTTTTCTTAAAAAAAAAGAAAAAAAATACACCCTTTTATGTCCCAACATTCCCGAAAAATATTATATTCATTTTTTTTACAGCGGGTTTAATTATACGTTACGTATATAAGTCTTTTATTATACTTAATAATAAGTTATATGATATGAGATAAAAAAAATAAATGACAAGGTAATTTTTGTATATGAATGGATAAAATAAAGATGTGGAAAACAATACAGGTATTCTCTACAATGACACTGTCGACCAATGGAAAGGGATGTAGCGCAGCTTGGTAGCGCGTTTGTTTTGGGTACAAAATGTCACGGGTTCAAATCCTGTCATCCCTACCTATTACTTATCTTATAAGCAGTAACAAGGGATTAATTGAAATCGATTCAAATTGGGTATA